CGAGCGTCTTAATACATAATGCAAAAAAATTCATTATTGGCCCACCATTGATTAGAAGATTTAGCTTGTATGAATCGCTATTGGTTTGATACGAATAATGGCAATCGTTTCAGTATGTTAAGGATACAGATGTATCCACAACTCATTTAGAGTTACTTAATAGCCTATTTCTTATATCATATCTCTATCCCGTGAAATTCTCGAGCCGAAAGATGGGTGCATATGCTGTGTTTCATTTTGCTAAATGATATCAATTAAATGGTGTATCAATTCCATAAATTGGATATAGCAATAAATAAATCAGCAAAATTCTTTCTAATATTTTAGATAGAAGAAATGTTTCTATCTAAAATATTAGAAAGAATGTACTCTTCTATCCAAATCCAATTTGCATCGATAAAATAAATCCAAATTCCAGCAGTAGATGAATAATTGCAAATTTTTGTGTGTACGAGATTAGAATAACTTCAAAATAACTGACATAATTTTTTATTTTTCCTGATCAGAAAAATATATGAAAAAGAAAGGAGGTAGAAAAATTTTGGGATTTATGGTTAAAGAAGAAAAAGAAGAAAACAGGGGTTCTGTTGAATTTCAAGTATTCAGTTTCACCAATAAGATACGGAGACTTGCTTCACATTTGGAATTACACAAAAAAGATTTTTCATCGGAAAGAGGTCTACGAATACTTTTGGGAAAACGTCGACGTTTACTGGCTTATTTGGCAAAGAAAAATAGAGTACGTTATAAGAAATTAATCAGTCAGTTGAATATTCGGGAGCAGTAATTTAATCGTTCCAATTTTTTTCTTATTTTCTTAGTAGTCTTATAGTAGTCTTAGATTTTGCATTTTGATGAGCCTCGTTTTGAGGAATTCATGGAATAATCCATTTTCATGGAATAATGAATTAAGGAAGAAAGGATATGAGTCTACCGCTTACAAGAAAAGATCTCATGATAGTCAATATGGGCCCTCAACACCCATCAATGCATGGTGTTCTTCGACTGATCGTTACTCTCGATGGTGAAGATGTTATTGATTGTGAACCCATATTAGGCTATTTACACAGAGGAATGGAAGAGGGAGAGGACAGGATAGTTATTTAGACAAGGAACTCTAAAATTCCTTAAGTTAAGAAAGAAAAAGGAATAAAAACACGGATACATAACATAAAAAAAAGAATAAATAAGACGAGATTCGCCCCCCTCCTACATATTTAATTTCTTCTCCTACACAAAAACTAACAAGACCCACCCCATTGGTAATTCCATCAATGATACCCTTATCGAAAAACTCCGTTAGTTCGGTTAATCCTCTTATACCGAGGGTAAAGACCCTAGTATAGAAAATATCTATATAACCGCGATTATATGACCAACTGTATATCTTTTTTTTTACTTGATCCAAAAAGTACTTTTTCGGACTTTCCTTGTAAAAGGAATTTATTAAATCCAAATTCTGAAAAAAAGAATAAGCGGATCCATATAAGATATATGCTATGAATAAACCGAAGATAGCTAGACTTACGGAGGAAATAGCATTAGTAATAAATTCATATGAATTTATAGAAGAATTAGAACTTTCCTGAGTCAAGTTTATTGAGGGAGTTAACCACTTTGATAATAGGGTTAACTCTGCTATTCCATTATCCACTGCTCCATTATCAAAAGAGATTCCTATAAATCCAATGAATAAAGTAAAAAGCAGTAATATAAGAAGAGGAAATAACATAGTATTTCCCGTTTCATGCGGGTAGGCAAAAGTGTTTTTAGCTCCAAAGGACGTACTAAAGCATCCTATCCTATTTCTTGTATTACCTTGCTTTTTGGGTATATTTTGTGAAAAAAAAGAAACTCCACTCTTTGTTGTTGATAAAACGAAATCTCTATTAACTCCTTTGGGTATCTTTTTTCCCCATAAGGATATTGAATATAAGGAACCCTCTTTAGTGGTACTGTAATTTTGAAAATGAACGCGCAAATACCCATCAAATGTAAGTAAATATATCCGAAACATATAAAAGGCAGTTAATCCTGCAGTAAAGGAGGCTATTATTCCAAAAAAGGGCGAATACAACCAACTATTACTAAGAATCTCATCTTTGGACCAAAAGCAAGCAAGAGGTGGAATACCACAAAGAGAAAGTGTACCCCATAAAAAAGTGGTTCTTGTAATTGGAATGTATTTTCTTAAACCCCCCATAAGAACCATATTCTGACTTTTATCTGGTGAATATCCAACAAGAGGTTCCATTGAATGAATAATGGATCCGGATCCCAAGAACAATAAAGCTTTTGAATAAGCATGAGTGATCAAATGAAATAAAGCAGCTTGATAAGAACCTATACCTAGAGCTAACATCATATAACCCAATTGAGACATTGTAGAATAGGCTAAGCTTCTTTTAATATCTCTCTGAGCAAGAGCTAAAGTAGCTCCTAAGAAGAGTGTTATTGTACCTACTAAAGAAATTAAAGTCATTATCAAAGGTAAAGATATGAAAAGAGGAAAAAGCCGAGCTAGAAGAAAAATCCCCGCAGCAACCATAGTTGCTGCGTGTATAAGAGCTGAAATGGGAGTGGGTCCTTCCATAGCATCGGGTAACCATACGTGAAGAGGGAATTGTGCGGATTTCGCAACTGCACCAAGGAATAATAAAAAAGCACATATAGTAGTAAGTAAAGAGTTAATTCCATTATTAGGAATCCAGTTATTAGCTATTTTGAACAAATCCCTAAACTCTAAACTACCCGTTATCCAAAAAAAACCTAAAATTCCTAATAATAAACCAAAATCCCCTACACGATTAGTTACAAAAGCTTTTTGACAAGCACTCGCTGCGATTGGTCGTGTAAACCAAAAGCCTATCAATAAATAGGAACACATTCCCACGAGTTCCCAAAAAAAATAAATTTGTATCAAATTGGAGCTAGTAACCAATCCCAACATAGAAGTAGTGAAAAAACTTATATAAACAAAAAATCTCAAATATCCTTCATCGTGAGACATATAACCGTCACTATAAATAAGAACCAGGATTCCTACAGTAGTAATTAGTATTAACATAATAGAAGTAAGCGGGTCAATCAAGTATCCAAATTCTAAGGAAAAATCATTATTGACGGTCCAAGACCATAGATATTGATAGATAGAACTTCCTTTTATTTGTTGAATAGACAGTTGAATTGAGAATACCATAGCTATACTTAAGAATAAAACACTAGGGAAAGCCCATATGCGACGAAGATTTTTTGTTGCTGTCGGAATAAAAAAAAGGCCAAACCCCATTGACATAATAACTGGAAGTGGGAGAAGAGGGATTACCCATGCATATTGATATGTATGTTCCATAAGAAAAAAATTGAAATTTTTACTTGAAATTTTTCTATAAAATAAAATTGTTTCCGATTCACCAAACCAATTCTTATCTCTTTCTGAAGGAATAAATAAAAAGAATACTAAAAAATACTGGAATTCTTCATTTTTGCTTATCTCATTGAGATAAGCAAAAATGAAAAATGGGTTTAATTGGTTAAATTTTAAAAGTTAATCAAATAATTTCGTTACCTAGTTATTACCTAAATAAGGATATTTATTAAAATACAAAAAAAGGTTGCATTTTTTGACTTTCTATTAATTTTGATATTTATTTAAAACAAAGATGAAGCAGCTCTCTTGTTTCGTAACTTATTAATTTAATTCCAAGCGTGTTTATAATAAATTATCAATATAGTCGTTACTTCATATAGAACTGAAATCCTAATGACTATAATTAGCTAAGTTTTAGAATGCCTTGTTTAAGAGACTCCGTATTTTTTGTTTTGATTGGAATTCCATTATGGAATACCATTCTGAACTTAATTAACTATTTGAATTTTCCCTTCTTTTTATCCACCCGTCTTATATAGGGGATAGGCTTCCATACCATATATCTATATATGGAGTATACTTGATATATAAATATCTATAAATAGATTTAAACGGGAAACCTTTCTATATATTCTATATTATTAAAACAAAGTATAAAATATATACAGAAATTTTTTTACTTAAATTCTTGTGTTATCCGGATAACACAAGAATTTAAGTAAAAAAAAATTTAGACTTTCAGTATCTTTCAATATCTAAGTATAAATACGAAGAAAAAGAAGAAAGAAGGATTTATTTGCGGCAATAGATGTCTTTCACATACAACTAGAAAAAAGTAATCTCCTTTTTGAATGGCAGTTCCAAAAAAGCGTACTTCAATGTCAAAAAAGCGTATTCGTAAAAATATTTGGAAGAAAAAGACTTATTTTTCCATAGTACATGCTTATTCTTTAGCAAAATCAAAATCATTTTCCAGCGGCAATGAGCATCCAAAACCAAAGGGTTTTTCTGGGCAACAAACAAATAAATAATAAGGTTTTGGAATAATCTGAATTGCCCTATCAAAAAAAAATTCATATTATTTAATATGAATAATTTGGATTAATTAATTAATTAATGTACTTTTATGTGTCGAATTACTCAACACAATATTCTTAGAACAAACCCCTCTGATATCTGCTATATGGAATAAAAGTTTTGGTATACTATGTGCTAAGTATTCTTTTCCTATCAATGAACTTTTCATAATAGAATTCTCATAAAAAAATATGAGAATTCTATTATGAAAAGTGGAGTATTCTTGCAATAGGACTTACCGCTTCCATCCATTTTTTCCAAAATGATTTGAATTTCATCATTAATATAGAAACAAAACTTTTTGGATTTTGTCCATTTTATGGAAATAATTTTCAAAATTTAAAGGAGAAACTAATTAGAAAAAAAATAGCAACGATACTACTAAACGAAGTCTATTTTAATGAAGACTCTAATGTTCCTAAATTTTATGAACTTTCCTAATCTCGACGATTCGCGAGATAATAGCTATTATTCTTTTAAGTTACCTATTATTTTAAGTTAGCCGCCATGGTGAAATTGGTAGACACGCTGCTCTTAGGAAGCAGTGCTCAAGCATCTCGGTTCGAATCCGAGTGGCGGCATTCTCGAAAAAGAATACAATAGATTATAAAATGGATTCAATTCGAAATTTACAATTTTGTAATGGGACCTTCCCCTTATGCTATTTGCAACTTTAGAACATATATTAACTCATATCTCCTTCTCAACCATTTCCATTGTGATTACGATTCATTTGATAACCTTATTAGTTCGTGAACTTGGGGGATTACGTGATTCGTCAGAAAAAGGAATGATAGTTACTTTTTTCTCTATAACAGGATTCCTAGTTTCTCGCTGGGTTTCTTCGGGACATTTTCCATTAAGTAATTTATATGAGTCGTTGATCTTCCTTTCATGGGCTCTGTATATTCTTCATACCATTCCTAAGATACAGAACTCTAAAAATGATTTAAGCACAATAACTACGCCAAGTACTATTTTAACGCAAGGCTTTGCCACATCGGGTCTTTTAACTGAAATGCATCAATCCACAATACTAGTACCTGCTCTCCAATCTCAGTGGTTAATGATGCATGTCAGTATGATGTTACTAAGCTATGCAACTCTTTTGTGCGGATCCTTATTATCTGCCGCTATTCTAATCATTCGATTTCGAAATAATTTCCATTTCTTTTCTAAAAATAAAAAAAATGTTTTAAATAAAACATTTTTCTTTAGTGATTTCTATGCAAAAAGAAATGCTTTAAAAAGCACCTCTATTCCTTCATTCCCAAATTATTACAAATATCAATTAATGGAGCGTTTGGATTCTTGGAGTTATCGTGTCATTAGTCTAGGATTTACCCTTTTAACCATAGGTATTCTTTGTGGAGCAGTGTGGGCTAATGAGGCGTGGGGATCCTATTGGAATTGGGATCCTAAGGAAACTTGGGCATTTATTACTTGGACCATATTTGCAATTTATTTACATAGTAGAACAAATCCAAATTGGAAGGGTACGAATTCTGCACTTGTAGCTTCGATAGGATTTCTTATAATTTGGATCTGCTATTTTGGTATCAATCTATTAGGAATAGGTTTACATAGTTATGGTTCGTTTATATTAACACCTAAATGATTAGATAAAATAAAACCTTCATGAAGGTTTTTCCTTTTTTCCTTTTTTGTTTTATTTGAGAACCCCTTGAACGCAACGCCTTCTCAAAGGGTTCTCAAAAATTCAAGATAGATCTAATTATACTTCTTTCTGGATTAATAGAGCAGACTAGTAAAAAAAACCATTTTTTATTTAGGATAATAATTGGATAAGAGAGCCTCCACCCTATCAACGGATAGGGAGAGAACAAAATCTGGATAAATACCAATTCCTATTACTGGTAAAAAGATACAGATTAAAATAAAGAGTTCTCGTGGGCCAGAATCCACAAAATTTGCGTTTGGAACATTAAATAGCTTGTATCCATAGAACATCTGGCGTAACATAGATAATAAATAAATAGGAGTTAATATCATTCCTATTGCCATTACAAAAGTAATTAGCATTTTTGGCATTAACAGAAATTTTGGACTAGTAATTAGGCCAAAAAAGACTACTAATTCTGCGACAAAACCACTCATTCCTGGTAAGGCAAGAGAAGCCATTGAAAAGCTACTAAACATAGTAAAAATTTTTGGCATTGGGATAGATATTCCCCCCAGTTCTTCGAGATAAACAAGACGCATTCTATCAGAAGCCGTTCCTGCCAAGAAAAAAAGTGTAGCACCAATAAATCCATGGGATAATATTTGTAAAATAGCTCCATTGAGTCCAATGTTGGTTATGGAACCAATTCCTATAATTATGAAACCCATGTGAGATACAGAGGAATAGGCTATTCTTTTTTTGAAATTTCGTTGACCAAGAGAAGTTGAAGCTGCATAGATTATTTGGATCGCTCCTATTATTACTAACCAGGGCGAAAATAGATAATGAGCATGAGGTAACAATTCCATGTTGATCCGAATCAATCCATATGCTCCCATCTTTAATAAGATTCCCGCTAAAAGCATACATGTACTATAATGCGCTTCCCCGTGGGTATCCGGTAACCACGTATGTAAGGGTATAATCGGCAATTTGACAGCATAAGCAATAAGGAAGCCAAAATATAAAAGTATTTCCAAGGTTGCAGGGTATGATTGATTAATTAATCTTTCCAAATCTAATCCTGGTTCGTTAGAACCATATAAGCCCATACCCAGAACTCCGATTAAGAAAAAGATGGAACCGCCTGCAGTATACAAAATAAACTTTGTAGCGGAATATAGACGCCTCTTTCCCCCCCACATAGATAAAAGTAAGTAAACAGGAATTAATTCTAACTCCCACATGATAAAAAAAAGTAAAAGGTCTCGCGAAGAAAATAATCCTATTTGACCACTATACATTGCGAGCATCAGGAAATAGAATAATCGCGAATTCCGGGTAACTGGCCAAGCTGCTAAAGTAGCTAAAGTAGTGATAAATCCTGTCAATAAAATAGATCCTAATGAAAGTCCATCGATTCCCAATCTCCAGTGGAAATCGAAGATATCTATCCATTTATAATCCTCCTTTAATTGGATTAAGGGATCCTCCAGTTGGAAATGATAACAGAATGCATAAGTCATTAGAAGGAATTCTAATAAACAAATAGATATAGTATACCACCTAACTATTTTGTTTCCCCTATGAGGTAAAAAGAAAATTAATGAACCTGCAAATATCGGCAAAACAACAAGTATTGTTAACCAAGGAAAATAACTCATGATAAAGTGATAAAGACAAGATACGTTTTGACCAGAAAAGCCTGTGCTCGAAATAATCGAGCACAGGCTTCTTCGGTAAAGAGGAATCAGACGATTCGAATGAAGTTTTTTGTAACGTATCAATCAATAAGATAAAGCCATGCTACGGGTTGTTTCAGGCCCTAAATAAACGCGGACACTTAAAAAATCTGTCGGGCAGGCGGATTCACATCTCTTACAACCCACACAATCTTCGGTTCTCGGCGCGGAAGCAATTTGCTTGGCTTTACATCCATCCCAGGGTATCATTTCTAATACATCTGTTGGACAAGCTCGTACACATTGAGTGCATCCTATACATGTATCGTAAATTTTTACGGAATGTGACATTGGATCTATAAATTTTTCTTTTCAACATAAAAATTTTCGATCTGGTAAAAATGAAATTAGTACTATATGAGTCATATGTATTGTAGACACCAGACGAAGCAATGGTTTATCCAAATTTCAAAAATAATAATCTATTTTTTAATCCGTTTGTGAGAAAGTGTGAAAAGAGCCAAGAGACTTTAATTTTAGACTTCAACAATAAGAATTATACTAAATTGTACATATGAATTCGAATTAGCCAATAAATTGGCTATCGTCTTTTCAATATAAATTATTGCAATATTCAAATTGCAATATCAATGAATTACAAAAATTCCTTTAAGTGAAAAAAGAATGCTATGGAATAACTTAACTTAAAGAAAATATATATTTTCAAATAATACTAAGAAAATAGTATTGATTTCTATTCATCTTAATATTCAATATTATTATATGTGTGCCTTTGTTTAGAGGATTGTATGTCTAATTATTAAAAAGTCCAATTATTCCATAGTCCAATTATTCCATAATCTAATTATTCAATAAATTAGATTGATTGATACGAGTGGATTTCCTATTACGATGGATAGAAGAAAGAATGGATAGTCCAATAGCGGCCTCAGCAGCCGCAAGGGCTATCACAAAAATTGCGAAAATGTCTCCTTTTAATTGGCGACTATCAAATAGATCAGAAAATGTTACGAGATTTAGATTAATTGAATTCAGTATAAGTTCAAGACATATTAGAGCTCTAACCATGTTTCGGCTTGTGATCAATCCATAGATACCAATCGAAAATAAATAGACACTCAAAAAAAGTACAAGCTCAAACATCATTAATTAACTCCTTATCAATCTCGATTCATTTCAATATGAGGACAAGAATTGAACCGATTCAATTAATTACAATATAACAATTACACAACAAAAGATAAAAGAAAGAAGGTATTTGTTGGCGGTAGACGGTTTTTACTAAATAAAAAGTGTGATTATTTAGTTATTTATTTTAGATTTTCAATTCTTATAATTTTTACTCTTTCTAAGTTTTATTATTGCCGAGCCATAGTAATTGCACCTATTAAAGAAACTAGAAGAATTATGGAAATGAGTTCAAATGGAAGATAAAAATCGGTTGCTAAATGAATCCCAATTTGTTGAACATTATTTATGAGACCCTGTTCTACTATTTGGTTTGATCTTGTAGTCCAAAGAATTCCATACCATGATGTATCTGGGATAGTAGTCATTAGTGAAAAAGCAATAGTTATACAAACAAGTGAAGTGAACCCATCTCCAATAGTCCAATAATTCTTATCTTTAGACCATTCTGAGCCATTTACGAACATTACAGCGAATATGATCAAGACATTTATGGCTCCCACATAAATAAGAAGTTGTGCCACAGCTACAAAGTAGGAATTTAATAAAAAATAGAATAAGGATATACAAACAAGAACTAATCCCAGCGAAAAGGCAGAATAAATGGGGTTGGTAAGTAATACTACTCCTAGACCCCCTAGTAGAAGAACAAATCCCCCAAATAGCATAAGAATCTCATGTATTGGCCCAGGTAAATCCATTATGGATAAAAAGAAATTAAAATAGTATAAAATTTTTCATGAACTGACTAAAACTAAAGGATTCAAGGAAGGAAAAAGGGATTAGGATATTTTTTTGTGTATAAGCTCTATAGTTAGAAATTATATCACGAAAATCTAGTCTGATTTAAAATCATAAAAAATTTCCAAAAAGCAGTAGTTATTTGTTTTTCTTTATAGTTAGCAAAGGATTCTTATATTTTTATAACAAAAATAACAAATACGAGTTTAGTAATCAGTAATCGTTCTTGAATTCGAGGATTTATCTTCGTCTATTTTACTTTCAGTGGAATTCCTAATTGTTTGAATTGTGTAATCTTCCATTATGGAGATTGGTAACCGACTTAAAGCAATTTGATTGTAATTCAATTCATGACGATCATAAGTAGAAAGTTCATATTCTTCAGTCATTGATAAACAGCTTGTTGGACAGTACTCAACACAATTGCCACAAAATATACAAACTCCGAAATCAATACTATAATTAAGCAATTGTTTCCTTTTAATATCCTTTTCAAATCTCCAATCTACAAGGGGTAGATCTATCGGACATACCCGAACACATACTTCACAAGCAATACATTTATCAAATTCAAAGTGGATTCGCCCCCGGAAACGCTCTGGTGTAATTGATTTTTCGTAAGGGTAATGAATCGTTATAGGTAAACGATTTGTGTGGGATAAGGTAGTTATGAAACTTTGACCAATGTACCTTGTAGCACGTATTGTTTGTTGACCATAACTCATGAACCCAGTTACCATAGGGAACATATTCATTCTAAATATCTATGAAAAAGATATGTTTCTTTCTCTTGTTTGAGAGAGCCTTTGTGTTGAAAATATTCTTACTGTTATTGTATTATCTTATTTATAGTGAAACAAGTTGGGAAGAGGTTGTTAATAAGAGATTGCCCAGGGAAATAGGTAAAAGAAATTTCCATCCAAGATTTAATAACTGATCCATTCTCATCCTGGGTAAAGTCCATCTTATTGTGATAGAAATGAAGAGAAACAAATAAGCTTTAGTTAATGTAATAAAGATATCCATTGTCATTTCCAAAATCCCAACCGCGTTATTCATTTGGAAAAAATCAAAAAAAGATATATAGGGAATAGATAAATTCCACCCGCCTAAGTAGAGAACTGTTACAAATAAAGAGGAAACTAATAAATTTAGGTAAGAAACAAGATAAAATAAACCATATTTTATACCCGAATATTCGGTTTGATAACCTGCTACTAATTCTTCTTCTGCTTCTGGTAAATCAAAGGGTAATCTTTCACATTCTGCCAAAGAAGAAATTAGAAAAACCATAAAACCTATAGGCTGACGCCAAATATTCCATCCAAAAAAACCATATTTAGACTGTGCTTCAACTATATCAACTGTACTTGAACTGTTAGATAATCATAGTCGATGATAACATTACAGTTCCCACCGCTATTCCAAAACCGTACATGAAACCTTAGCTTCATACGGCTTCTCTATGATCAGAAAAAAGAAAGGACTGTTTCGTTTCATTATTAGCCCCGGGGCGTAAATAGAATTAGGTAAAAAAAAATATATTGGAAAGTCCTAAATTAGACCAAAGGAATTCCGTCTGCTAGAATAAGAAAAAGCGCTTCTGAATTGATCTCATCCTTTATAATATAAATTTTTTTCTTTGTTCAGTAATAACTTAATCTTGGAATAAAACACTTGTTATAGAAATTAAATTAATAAATGAAAAGATTTGGGCATTAGTTTATGAGGAATTCTGTATGAATATGGATAGAGGAAGGAAATAATTGAAATTTTTTTGTATTGCACTCCATATCTTTTGTCCTACTCTTCTTTCCCTGGGTAGGGGGTATTTAAAAAGAAAAAAAGGGATAAAGGGTTAATTCGTTCTTTATAGCCATTTCCTTAACAAGTGAATAGGAGCATACTCTGGATCGGAATCTGAATGAAGAAAGTACTACTTGAGAATTTCCACTAATTTCAAGTCCTTATTACGATTCCTTTTATGGGGCAAAATATCTAATGTCTTAGATTCCCCATTACTAATCCTTTATGTACTTTAGTGTTCCTAACCCTTCACTAACTTTTGATGGATTCTTCTTATGATTATAAGTTATAGTAATAACTATAAATATTGCTAGTAATTTAATTCCATAGCGCAAATCCTTTATTCTTGCCCGCTTCAAGATATGATGAATAATTAAAAAAAATCAACCTTGGGATAAAGAGTTTACACTGCTTATGTTTACTTCAACTTTTTCTTGTACGTAGGAAATGAGATTTTTTCTTTTTACTACAAATTTATAAGCTGTTTTGTTTCACTCATATAGCTATCTAGTTTCACTTATCAACTCGAATACAGAATAAGAAAAGGGAGATAAATAGTTAATGGATTTTAGAGGAAAAAGATCCTATTTTAACGAATCACACGTAGAGATATTGCTAGCACACAAAAAGTTAATGGTATTTCATAACTAATGGATTGAGCAGCAGCTCGTAGACCACCTGAAAAAGAATATTTATTATTTGAGCTATATCCTGCCATAAGAAGACCAATAGGAGCAATACTTGAAATGGCAATCCATAAAAAAACACCAATGCTAAGATCGGCTAAAACAAAATGATATCCCAAAGGGATAACTAAAAAACTTAATAAAATTGATATGACTGCTATAGAGGGTCCAACGCTAAATAAAGGAATATCTCCTCGGGATGGTAGAATATCTTCTTTAAAAAGTAGCTTAGTCCCATCTGCTATAGCTTGAAGCAGTCCCAAGGGGCCAGCATATTCAGGGCCAATACGTTGTTGTATCGATGCAGATATTTCTCTTTCTAACCACACAATGACGAGTACCTCTATTGTGATTCCCAAAAGGAGGCTCAAAATGGGTAGAATTGATATGAGTCCATAGACTTCTTTTAATAATTCCGATTTCGAAAAAGAATTGATAGTTTCTATTTCTACCCTATCTATTATCATTTCAACGGTCAACTTCCCCCATAATGATATCTATACTACCTAATATCGTCATGATATCAGCCAATTTCATTTTTTTAACTAGCTGAGGGAGAATTTGTAAATTAATAAAACCGGGTGGACGAATTTTCCATCTCCAGGGGAAAAGGCTATCATCTCCTACTAGATAAATTCCTAATTCACCTTTTGGGGCTTCCACTCTTACATAAAGCTCTTGCTTTGACAATTCAAAATTGGGTGAAGGTTTTTTACCAAGAAATCTATATTCAAAATCATTCCATTCGGAATTCTTTGCTTTCTTAAAGCGTCGGGCTTCTAAATTCTCATAAGGTCCTCCAGGAATTTTTTCTACAGCTTGTTGAATTATTTTGATGGACTCTCTCATTTCACTGATTCGTACTAAATAGCGAGCTAACGAATCCCCTTCTTTTTGCCATTGGACTTTCCAATCAAATTGGTTGTAAGACTCATAAAGATCTACTTTACGAAGATCCCATTGTATTCCCGAAGCTCGTAACATCGGTCCCGATAAGCCCCAATTTACTGCTTCTTCTCCGCTAATAAAACCTACTCCCTCAACTCGCTCCAAAAAAATGGGATTCTGTGTAATAAGTTGTTGATATTCAACAATTCCGCGTAAAAAATAATCACAGAAATCTAAACATTTATCGATCCATCCATAAGGTAGATCTGCAGCTACTCCTCCGATGCGAAAGTAATTGTGCATCATTCGCATACCTGTAGCAGCTTCAAATAGATCGTATATCAATTCTCTCTCTCTAAAAATATAGAAAAAAGGAGTCTGTGCCCCGAGATCCGCCATAAAAGGCCCAAGCCATAACAAGTGAGAAGCTATACGGCTCAACTCTAACATAATTACCCTAATATAGCTGGCTCTTTGGGGTATTTGAATATTCTCTAAGAATTCTGGTGCATTTACTGTTATTGCTTCCGTAAACATAGTAGCTAAATAATCCCACCGTGTTACATAAGGTAAGTATTGTATAATAGTTCGGTTTTCCGCGATTTTTTCCATTCCTCTGTGTAAATAGCCTAATATGGGTTCACAATCAATAACATCTTCACCATCGAGAGTAACGATCAGTCGAAGAACACCATGCATTGATGGGTGTTGAGGGCCCATATTGACTATCATGAGATCTTTTCTTGTAAGCGGTAGACTCATATCCTTTCTTCCTTAATTCATTATTCCATGAAAATGGATTATTCCATGAATTCCTCAAAACGAGGCTCATCAAAATGCAAAATCTAAGACTACTATAAGACTACTAAGAAAATAAGAAAAAAATTGGAACGATTAAATTACTGCTCCCGAATATTCAACTGACTGATTAATTTCTTATAACGTACTCTATTTTTCTTTGCCAAATAAGCCAGTAAACGTCGACGTTTTCCCAAAAGTATTCGTAGACCTCTTTCCGATGAAAAATCTTTTTTGTGTAATTCCAAATGTGAAGCAAGTCTCCGTATCTTATTGGTGAAACTGAATACTTGAAATTCAACAGAACCCCTGTTTTCTTCTTTTTCTTCTTTAACCATAAATCCCAAAATTTTTCTACCTCCTTTCTTTTTCATATATTTTTCTGATCAGGAAAAATAAAAAATTATGTCAGTTATTTTGAAGTTATTCTAATCTCGTACACACAAAAATTTGCAATTATTCATCTACTGCTGGAATTTGGATTTATTTTATCGATGCAAATTGGATTTGGATAGAAGAGTACATTCTTTCTAATATTTTAGATAGAAACATTTCTTCTATCTAAAATATTAGAAAGAATTTTGCTGATTTATTTATTGCTATATCCAATTTATGGAATTGATACACCATTTAATTGATATCATTTAGCAAAATGAAACACAGCATATGCACCCATCTTTCGGCTCGAGAATTTCACGGGATAGAGATATGATATAAGAAATAGGCTATTAAGTAACTCTAAATGAGTTGTGGATACATCTGTATCCTTAACATACTGAAACGATTGCCATTATTCGTATCAAACCAATAGCGATTCATACAAGCTAAATCTTCTAATCAATGGTGGGCCAATAATGAATTTTTTTGCATTATGTATTAAGACGCTCGGCTTTATTTCGAAATTGTCCAGAGTTTTATATGTTGTTTTCATTGCAAAATGATGGGTCTCCTTCTGTAACTTTCCAATTACGAGTACGAGAATTGAAAGACATGAAAATTCGCCATTCTCTACGGCGTCTAGGAGATAGGTAGAATATTTTCAGGAACAAGAAAATCAGAAGAATCTTTCTCTCTATTCACTACCATTCCGCGTCTTCGACTTCTATTAGTTTCTTTTCT